GATAGGAGTAAATCCGTATTTATTTTAATATCTGTGTCTGTTCGAATCTCATTAACAAATGATCAAGTTACATATCATATAGAAATATGTTATGGAGCCGATATATTTTCTTTGAATCTCATTTTATTTAGGTATTTCGTGTTTGGTTCTAAGTAAAAATTGGAAATCTACAGAACAATTGAGGCAGGGGTGATTTCCCCTATCACCCTTTTATTCACTTTATGATAAGAGTCGATTATTGTGAAATATTACTTAATCCCATGTTAAACAAAATCTATAAATATATATCATCTAAAATATATAAAATGAGGAAATATTTCGCTTATATGGTATGTATCGTTCTATTTCAATGACAATAATTTTTCGGTTTTTGTGAAAAAGATTTTTGATACCTTAAATTATTTAAATTCTATATTATAGAATAGAATATCTATAACAGTGACAACTCTTCAGTCTATCTGATAGATACGAAAAACCCTCCTTATTTTTTTGATTTTCGTAATTTGATTTTCGTAATCAGATGAAAAGAATAAAGATTCAAATCTGAACTTAGATCATTTTTTTATCCATCTCATGAAAAAAAATTGGATTTCGTTTTTCTTTTATCTATTTAAAAGTGATGAGTCAATTCAAAAAGAAAGACTTATCTTCCTATGAAGATCAAACGTCATGCTTATTGTCCAATTTTCTTCAAATTAAATAATGATGTCTAAATAGGAAACTTTTTCAATTTCAATTAGAACTATTTTTATTAAATATTTTTAATGATTAAATATTTTTAATGATTGCTTGTAAGTGGAATCTTTATTTGGTACTCAAAAAGTAGGAAATCGTTTAATCTATCCTGTTGAGTCACTTGAAGATGCAGATTAAAAGAGTTATTCGTTTATATATTTCGATTTCTTGCTATTATCTATATTATCTATATATTATTTATGTATGTGAAAGATGCTGTCTTGCTAAGACTTTTTCAGAAAAATCGTTTCATATCATATTATCATATATAGAAGAAAAAGCCTAGATTACGATGTCTATGTACAACTGAACCAATGACTATTCATGATTCCATAATTGAATCAATTCCATACCGGTTCCAAATTAGAGGAATATTATGTTAAAACTTCGTTTGAAACGATGTGGTAGAAAGCAACGTGCGACTTGAAGGACACGATCTGTTGTGGATTTTTCCATCCACCATTTTCGATTTATCTAAGGATGAGAGTGCTCTTGGCTCGACATTGTTTGTTCTGTTACACTCGATTTTTTGTTGGGTTGTAAATAGTCCACGATGAAGCTCGAGTAGAAAGGATTAATTCATTTCTCGGGGGCAAGGATCTAGGGTTAATGCCAATTAATCGGAACAACTTCGTAAACGTATCTTCCATATATAGAAATCGAAAGGATCCAATTCGAGCAAGTTTCCAATTCAAAAGCAAGACTTGTTAGAATTTAGCAAACTTTTTCGATTCAAAGTGTATCACACGTGAATCAACTGTCCATAGGATTCTTTGATAGAAAGAAATCAAAACAAAAAAGGGGTATGTTGCTGCCACTTTGAAAGGATTAAGAAGCACCGAAGTAATGTCTAAACCCAATGATTTAAAATAAGGATAAAGGATCTAAGAACAAGGAAAGACCTTTTTAATTGTCTCGATAGTCTCACTAATTGGATCAGACTAAAGAATCCAAATAGAATTTGAAACGAGACAAAAGACAAACAAAACAAAAGGGGTTAAAGACCACTCAATAAATGAAAGTGACTAAAGATTTTTCCTTTGAGCTATTTGAGAGTTATCCAACTTGAGTTATGAGTACGAATGGTTTCTTTTTCATTTTCAGGAAGGAAAAAAGACTGAAATCAGAGTCTAATTGATTTTCTAGGCCCATTTGTCATTTAATTTATTAGAATTGCATACATAGACAAAACTTCGAAGCAAATCATTTTTCTCGAGCCGTACGAGGAGAAAACTTCCTATACGGTTCTAGGGGGGGTGTTGGTCATCTACATTTATCCCAATGAGCCGTCTATCGAATCGTTGCAATTGATGTTCGATGCCGAAGAGAAGGAAAAGATCTTAGAAAAGTGGGGTTTTATGATCCAATGAAGAATCAAACTTATTTAAACGTTCCTCTTATTCTATATTTCCTTGAAAAAGGTGCTCAACCCACAGGAACTGTTCAGAATCTTTTAAAGAAAGCGGAAGTTTTTAAGTAACTTCCGTCTAATCAAACGAAATTCAATTAAAGAAAGACTAAGGGGGGGGTAGCAACTTATATATAACTTTGTATAATTTTGCTCGACTTGTTTTTTGATTTCCCCCCCCCTACTGCTGTAATTGTTTCCGTTGAATCCGATATCTAGAACGACAAAACCTTAGTTTATTGATTTTCTAAATAGCAAATTCGGACATTTCCTTCAATTGTGTGGTTTTCATTGGAACTCGACTAACCAACAAGGAATCCACTTTGCTTATTCCACTTAGATTCATGAAATACATTA